AGTCCTCTGCTCTACCAACTGAGCTATCCCGGCCATTACCGATATATCATTTTCATTGTACTAATGGTGACATAAGGATTTTCAGTCCGCTGCTCGACCAAGTGAGCTATGCCGACCATTACCGAAGTATCATTCTCATTTTACTAGATGACTTAGGTCTATGTCAACTAAAATAAACTCAAAAATAGTAAATTAAAAAAGTTTTGGACCGGGAATTTCTTTGATCTTCTAAATAAAAGAAGACTTTCTAAGTTTGAAAATGAAAAATGATATAGATTATAATTCAAATCGATATTTCTTTCTCATTTGTACGCATATGATATATCCTACAAGACTTGTATCTAATCAGAAACTAAATTGTAGTTTGTAAAAGCGTAGGATGAATAAAAAAAATACTGAATTCTTGAATAACTAAAAAAAGGTAAGGTGTCAAACGGACTCTCTCTTTTGGGGAGTAGAGTTGGGGATAGAGGGACTTGAACCCTCACGATTTTAAAAGTCAACGGATTTTCATCTTACTATAAATTTCATTGTTGTCAGTATTGACATGTAGAATGGGACTCTATCTTTATTCTCGTCCAATTAATAAGTTCCACCAAGGATCTATCAGACTATGAAGTGAATCATTTGATCACTGAATAGTTGATTTTTTCTTAAACTTCGAATTGATTCACAACATTCCTATTTTGTTTATAAAAAAATAGAAATCGAGATTCAGGTCGTTATTTTTGAGATCTTTTGTGTTACCTATATTGTCTAAATATAGGTTTTTCTCCTTCATCCTTTTTGATTTGAAGTTTCGATCGAAGGATTCCTTTATCAACACAATATCAACCCAAGGTAGTGAACTCCATTTGTTAGAACAGCTTCCATTGAGTCTCTGCACCTATCCCTTTTTTCTCGTTTTCTAAACTCCGGTTTGTTCGCGTAAACCAGGATTTGGCTCAGGATTGCCCATTGTTAATTCCAGGGTTTCTCTGAATTTGAAAGTTATCACTTAGTAGGTTTCCATACCAAGGCTCAATCCAATTAAGTCCGTAGCGTCTACCGATTCCGCCATATCCCCTTTTTATTAGAATCTCATGATGATGTCTTTCCACTTTTTCTTATGCCGAAACCTTGGAATTCATTACACATAGATACTTATTTTATTTCTTTGGTATCTTCTTTCATTTTTTTGAGCCCCATCCATATTTATTTAGTCTAATCAACAAAGATTATATCATCTTTGTATTTGCAATTCAATATGGTTCTATATTACATAACATATATATGTTATGCCTTTTCTCATCTTTGTCTTAAATTTTTAGAAATAGTCGAACGGTCAATTCTTTTTTTTTTGAACTTTCATGAAAAGAAATTTATGATTATTATTGAAACTTAGAATTCTACAATGTGCAATGGAAAAAGATTATATATAAGTCTACTTCATAGATTTGAAATTCGAATAATTATAAAAAATCAAAAATTCTATTCGAATATTAATTCTATAATATTATAAATAAACTAAAAAGAAAAAAAAAAGTATAAAATAATAATAATAGCAGGAGGTTAGAACAAAAAAACAAGAATTTTAAATCAGATATCATTTAACTTAAAAAAAAAAGATTTTTGATCTAATTAAGATTTTCTTATTTAGAAACTAATGAAATCAAAATTAGAAAGTCGATATACTGCTATATTCTATTAATTAAGGTTATGTTTTATTTAATGAATGATAATGACTATTTATTTGAGCTATATTCTGTTCTAGAATATATAGAATATTATTCATTCTAAATAGATAAGGAAAAATATGAATAGAATAGTTACTTGATACGATCTAGTAGTTTAGTTAATTTGTATGCATGCGCTATTTGATTTGAGCCCGCTTAGCTCAGAGGTTAGAGCATCGCATTTGTAATGCGATGGTCATCGGTTCGATTCCGATAGCCGGCTTTTCCATTTTTTTCGTTTTTTTACAGGATTTTTAAAGTACATTAAAAATCAAAGAAGATTGAAAAGACTTCTTGCACCTTTTTCTAAGAGTTGCCACTCCATATTATGTCATATAAACGTCCATATAGGAATATATATTGGGTAAAAGAGTTAGATCTTTGCAAAATAAATCAAGAAAATAAAGGAATTTTTTTTTGATTTATTTGATTTATATATATTGTATATACAATAAAAAAAATTGGTATATTGAGAGAATATATCTTCTTACTCTTTGTATTCCAATAGTTTATTGGAGTGGATTTCACGTCATTTATCATTATCATTTAGTTCAGTTTTAATTTTGTTTAGTTTTGTACAATTTCAATAAAAAAAGGAGTCTTTATGTCACGTTACCGAGGGCCTCGTTTTAAAAAAATACGCCGTCTGGGGGCTTTACCGGGACTAACTAGTAAAAGGCCTAAGGCAGGAAGCGATCTTAGAAACCAATCACGCTCCGGAAAAAAATCTCAATATCGTATTCGTTTAGAAGAAAAACAAAAATTGCGTTTTCATTATGGTCTTACAGAACGACAATTACTTAAATATGTTCGTATTGCCGGAAAAGCCAAGGGGTCAACAGGTCAAGTTTTACTACAATTACTTGAAATGCGTTTGGATAACATCCTTTTTCGATTGGGTATGGCTTTGACTATTCCTCAAGCACGCCAATTAGTTAACCATGGACATATTTTAGTTAATGGTCGTATAGTTGATATACCAAGTTATCGCTGCAAACCCCGAGATATTATTACAGTGAAGGACGAACAAAACTCTAGAACTTTGGTTCAAAATCTTCTTGATTCGTCTGCCCCTGAGGAATTGCCAAATCATCTTACTCTTCACACATTCCAATATGAAGGGTTAGTCAATCAAATAATAGATAGGAAATGCGTCGGTTTGAAAATAAATGAATTGCTTGTCGTAGAATATTACTCTCGACAGACTTAATAAACCTAACTTAAGTAAAAAAAATAACTAAAACCAAGAGTTCGGCCAACTCCCCTTTGCCCTCTTTTTTGATTAAACATAAAAAGGCACGAGGGAAAGGATTTTGTTGGGGAATCTTTTTCCTATTCATGATATCAGAGATTGGTAGAGAGATTTGGATCCCTTGTTTGCTATTTTCGATATCAAAGAAATTAGGAATCGAGAATCTATTTCAAAATCAAAACAAGGTAGATTTTATATCGATTCTTTTTTATTTGATTTGATACATTGTGGTCAATCACGTAAGATTGGTGAATTAGTTGAAAGTAGGGAAAGAGAGGGATTCGAACCCTCGGTAAACAAAAGTCTACATAACAGTTCCAATGTTACGCCTTCAACCACTCGGCCATCTCTCCGACATCAGGATTATGACTGAGTACCTGGGTGAATAGCGAGTTATTCATCGTTTTTTAGATTATGGTTATATAGATACCTTTTTTGACCGGAAAATTTGGAAGTAGATAGAAGGTTTTTTTTTAATGAATCCGCTTTTATGTTAGTTCGTACTATACAATTCCTTTGTTTGTGAGAAAATTTTCTCACAAAAGAAAAGGTAAAGGAAATAAAAAGAGTTATACAATGGATTACTACCTATGCCAAGATCGCGTATAAATGGAAATTTTATTGATAAAACCTTTACAATTGTAGCCGATATCTTATTACGAGTCATTCCGACAACTTCCGGAGAAAAAGAGGCATTTACTTATTACAGAGATGGTGCGATTTGATTATCATTATTTTTTTTATTTCTCGCTGATTTGGATATAGAAAGAAAAACGAGTATTGAAAAAAATCTACGCTTTTGAAGGTGAAGTTTATAATATAAAAAAGCAATCCCTTCTGTCATGTATCCACGATTAATGCAGCCTTAGATGCTTCAATTGTGAATTCTAGTATTGAGCAAAAGGTTTTTTACCTATGGTTCCCGTATTACAGATCAATCCTACTACACTAATACAATATACGAATAGGAGGCATAGGGGAAGAAGCACTACGCCGAGAAATCAACAACACCAAAACTTTCTTCAAAATGATTCCCTTTCTTCTTCGTCTTTGGGATTGGGACTAATTAAAATGGTTGGAACAATAAACATCCATCTCGTTCGTACTTTGGATACCCGTATAACCATTGAAGACTGTTGAAGTGACTAATTCCTGGAAATTTAGGGGCGTTGAGAACAAAGAAATTTTTAGAGTTTCCTTTTTTATTTTTATCTAGCATGAACCCACTTGGTAGTAAGAAAAGATCTTTTGCAAGAAGGTTGGCTAGGGATTTCTTGTAAAAACATTAGCCCCGCTTAGTTCATAATGACATCACATTTTTCCATATATTATTTTCATTATGCACCTAAAGGAGGAGCCGTATGAGATGAAAATCTCACATACGGTTCTGAAACGGAGAATTCGTTAAAGCGAATGACGACCGTAACGGATGTCGGCTCAATCTGAAGGAAATTATGCGGAAGCATTACAGAATTATTATGAAGCTATGCGACTAGAAATTGACCCCTATGATCGAAGTTATATACTCTATAATATAGGCCTTATCCACACAAGTAATGGGGAACATACCAAAGCTTTAGAATATTATTTTCGGGCATTAGAACGAAACCCCTTTTTACCACAAGCTTTTAATAATATGGCTGTGATCTGTCATTACGTGCGACTATCTCCACTATAGAAAAAAGAACGAACAAGCTAGTCAATGAAATACTAGAAACACAAAAAAAGGGCTTTCTACATAAGCATCGTCCAAAACGATTTTTTATCAGCTGTAGCAAATAAATAAACTTCATAGATCGAAATATGAAGTGAAGACTAGATATGCCTAAATACTTTCTTTTCTATGGATAAAAAAAGATTTAATTGATAGAGGAAGCACCGTAAAGATCAATTGGAAAGGTTTTGGACCGATACAACAAGAGCTGTTTATTTATATCATAATATGAGATAAATCTTAGGAATTTACTTATGTAATAGAGTGGATCCCCTAAGGTATTGAGCAGCGGTGTAGCATCAGATCCTAAAGACAGTAA